AAAAGATTTGTGCCAAAATAACGGATGCCAAGAAGAACAAGAGGCCTTGGACGCGCAATGGATCTTGAAGCACTATTTCTGCATCTCCCTGACCAAACCCCCCTACATTAGGATTGCTTGTTAATGGTTGATCAAGCTTGATGGATTCACCCTCTGAAACAAGAAGTTCTGGTCCTGGAGGTATAATATCAACCACTTGTTGTCCATCCGATGCATCAACTATGGTTATTTCATATCCTCCCTTTTCTTTCCGTACTATTCTGCTTACTATACCCGCGGATGTAGCATTATAGACTGTATTGTTACTCTTGCTCCCATCAGGATAAATCTGACCCCTTCCCCTGTTCCCACCTACATATATGGGATATTTTAAGAAGTGAACGTCTTTCTTCGTAGCAGGGTCGGGGGAAAGAATGGGAAAGACGATTTCACTATATTTCTGACCCGGGACAGGTCCTATCACAAGAATATTTCTTTTATTGGGACGATAACTCTGAAAAGACAGATTTCCCATCTTTTCTTTCACCTCGGGAGAAATACGATCGGGGGGGGCTAATTCGAATCCCTCAGGTAAAATTAGAACAGCCCCCACATTCAAAGCTCCCTTTTTACCATTAGCAAGAACTTGTTTCAGTTGCATATCATAAGGAATTCGAACAACTGCTTCAAATACAGTATCAGGAAGTACTGCTTGCGGAACTTCAATATCCACCGGTTTATTAGCTAAATGGCAATTGGCACATACAATTCGGCCAGTTGCTTCTCGTGGATTTTCATAACCTTGCTGCGCAAAAATAGGATACGCATTTGAAATGGACGTTCGAGTTATTACATATATCATGATCGATACAGAAATAGATCGAGTCATCTGTTCCTTTACCCAAGAAAAAGTATTTCTATTTTGCATGATCCAATCATTGATCCCTGAATTTCTACAATAAATTAGACAGGTAGCTAGTATAGTTCCCTATCGACGAATCTGCCATTGTACTGAAATAATTCTACTGATGAAATTAGGACGAATACCAGGAAGAGGTACTAAGTATAAAGAATAAGTAAAATTGAAAATGCTTTCTTTGTACGCGAATCCAAATTCTGATTTGATTGATATAAGGAGATCAAATTAAGCTCTTCATTCATTCATTGAATGATAAATAACTACAAGTGAAGGAGATACGCGATTTAAAAAACGGAAGATCCAATATTTCACAATTGTATCTAGAATAACGGGAAAAGTGGAAACAAGACCAGATATAATTTGATCGTTATGCGCCAATCCAAAATCATTGTAGATCGAACCAATCATTAGTTCCCAACCATGGGTAGAGTGAAATCCGATCCATAAATCAGTAACTAAAAGAATAGAAAAAGCTTTTATTGTGTCACTTAAGTTATAGAAGAATTCTTGAATCCAAGAATTAAGAACGACAAGTTCTTCATTACCTAGAATAAAATAACTACTTAGAATAGTGAAACAGATTATATTTGTCGACAAATGCAAAATGATATGGAGATGATATTCATTGTGTGTTTTGACCAATTGTATCGTTTCCTTGTGTATTCCTATACGAAGCTTTTGTATATGTGTCTCCGGGTATTCTTTTATCATTTCGTCCAACAAGAGTAGTTCTTCTAATTCTAGGAATTTTTCTAGAACATTTTTCTCTTGAATATCATTCAAAAAAGTTTCGGATTTCCTAGTATTCCACCAATTCATAATCCAAGGTTCCAGACTTTTTTGAAATGAGAGAGAGACCCACCAAGGCAAAAATACTATAGATGCAAGATATGGGAGGGAAGTCAATGCTTTCTTTTTTTTTTCATTTTTTTTTTTTCTGTGAATTGTTAATGAACAGCTTCGTTTGTCAACTCTATCTGACTGATCTGATATTTCTTTAAAGCACGAGCATAACAAAAACAAAGTATCGAACTTATCGATCTATTCCCATTTTTTGTAATAATTTAGATCTAGTTAGATCTAGAGGGAATATAGAAAAAATGGAATAAGGGTCCCTTTTCGGATGAAAAAAATGTAAATTATATAAAATAAAAATATATATGAGTAAATAAGATTTAAGATTTCAGTATATCTCAATTGGGCAAATTGAAACGAATTTCATCTTCATTTGTTCCTTTCGATAAATACTCGAAAAACTACTTGAAGTAACGAATATTATTCGGATTTCAAGACGAAACCCCTCCTGGATCAATTCCATTAATTATTTCGAAATGTTGCACTGTTTAATCACCATCACCATCTAATCACAATGCAGAAATACGGTATTAATTCCAAATCTCAGGCCTAAAAAGATGAATTCTGTATTACGAAATAAATATTCGGATATTTGATGAATTCATATTAGACTTATTAGACTTTTTATTAGTATAAATAAAAGGATAAAAGAATGGAATTGGGCCCCATACGCATACAAAATACGTTTTGGTATAGAAAAAAATTCTTCTTATTTCTTATTATAGTTTATTATAGTTGTTCCATATACGTTCTCCTACTTTTGTTTTATTCTATGCGTTCCGCTGCGCCAACGGAACGAGGAAATGGAATCTAACATGTTTTTTCCTCGAATGAACATTCTGAAGAAACTTGTATTAAAAAGGAAATTAGCGAGTTCCTTCCATTATGCGTAGAAAATATTCATTCTTCAGTTTATTTCAAAATACTTCAATTGGTACGCGCAAGAAATAGGCCAATTCGGCAGCTTTTTGTTCAATTTCTCGTGGAGTAAAATTTTCATCAGTACGAGTCAAGGGAATGGTTCCTTGGCCTCTTATTTCCATATAAAGAATACGACGAGGAAAAAGACCCTCTTTAACCTCCATCCTGATTGATTGGATATCTTTCATAAAGAAGCGAAGGAAGATGCGACGATTTTTTCCGGGGAATCCCCAACGAAAAATACACATTATTCCTTCTTTTCTATCGAATCGGTCATAACCACTGCCTACATTCCATGAAATTGTGCACCACAAATAGGAACTAATGAATAAACCCGCGATCCCATAGAAAGACATCACGATTCCTTGTGGAAAAAAAAGGATTTGCTGAGATGGAAATCCGGGTATCAGATTCTTACCAAGATAACTGGAAGTTCCAACCACTAAAAATCCTAGTGAACCTAAAAAAAGGATACAGGCCCAGAAAAAATTACTTGCTTTTCGAGACCCTGTTATAAGTTCTATCCATATATGTTCTGATCGCCAGTTCATACTATACTAGATCCAGTTGCATTCGATTGGAATTGAGAGAAAACAAAAAGAAATTTGACTTTACTTTTTTTGATGCCGAAATAACTTTCATCAACTAGCACTATTCTGATATGAACCGTTAGGAGTAATTGGTTAGATACATTGAACTTTCTATCATAAAAATATTCGTTAATAATTTTTAACCGGAAATACCCGAATATACATGCATTTATGCGGATATCAAGTATACACATACGCATGCATAAGAGTTCTTTTATTTGTGTTCGGAAAAAGCCACGTATCGTACCACATTACACTAAAAAAAATCTGTATTATGGTCCAGCGTTGAAATAAATTGATGAAATTTTGTCCCACCGAATCTAATCTTTAATCTAGACAATCTTATTTTTTTGGACATGAAGAAATAAAGAAGCCATTGCAATCGCCGGAAATACTAGGCCCACTAAAGGGACAAAAATAGAGGGTAAATTAAAATCTGTCATAGAATGGGTACCTCAATTTCATATTTGTACCTATTATAAGGATATCTTATGATAAGTATATCTATTATAAACCATTATAAATAATATTTTCATATTTAAGTAGTTAATAAGTAGTTAATAAATGCAAGGAATGAGAATAAAATAAGGAGTTTTTTATTAAAATGAAAGAGTTTATTAGTATTAGATATTAGAAGTTCGCGACTCTAACTAAACTAATTGAATCCAACAAACAGGGATTCCTAGTAAAAAATAGGAATTTTTGGTAGACATATCATATAAATCCCTTCTATATCTATATTTTATATTTCTTTTCTATTTTTCTTTTCTTTCGATATTTTTTTTTTCATTTTTATTCAAAGGAAAGAAACCGTGGAGCTGAAATAACTCATTCAGAACACCCTTTAAAAGATTACGTGGTACGATTAGGTCGAATAAGCCCTTATGGAATGAATACTCAGCCGCTTGTGAACCGTCGGGTACTGTTTTATTCAATGTTTGTTCAATTACTCTTTTACCCGCAAAAGCAATGTAGGCGTTGGGTTCAGCAATAATGACATCTCCCAACATACCAAAACTGGCAGTTACTCCACCAGTTGTAGGGGATGTAAGGATTGATACATAGAATAACTTTTTATTTGATTGATAATTATATGAAGCAGAAGATATTTTAGCCATTTGCATTAAGCTCAAACTTCCTTCTTGCATACGTGCACCTCCAGAAGCACACACAATAATGACAGGTAGAGATCGATTAGTAGCATACTCGATCAAACGGGTGATTTTCTCACCTACTACAGATCCCATACTACCTCCCATGAACTGAAAATCCATAACCCCAATTGCTATGGGAATACCGTTTAGTTGACCTATACCTGTTTGAACAGCTTCTGTTAAACCAGTCCTTCTTTGATAAGAATCGATACGATCTCTATAAGGTTCCTCCTCTGAATGAAATTCAATGGGGTCCGTGGAGACCATATCTTCATCCATAGGATCCCAAGTGCCCGTATCAATCAAAAGTTCGATTCTATCTGAACTACTCATTTTCAAATGATATCCACACTGTTCACAAATATTCATTTTGGACCTAAAAAATTTTTTATAATTTAATCCATAACAATTTTCGCATTGAACCCACAAATTTCTGGATTTTTTATTTATATTTATATCAAAATCATTAGATCTTCTTCTTATATTAAAGTCACGGCTGTTACCACCTGTTCTAGTATAAGAACTCCCACTTTCACTACTGCTTATGCCTTCAGTACAAATGAAATTAGAAAAGTAAATGTC